TCTGAAAAAAGTTCTTCCGTTCATAAGAGAGAACAACTATTTCGTTTTTCGATGTGAATTTCACACAACAGGAGAGATACGATTTAATTCATATTTTTTGATTTATTTCATATTTCTATAATTTTTTTGATTTGGAATGGAATATAATAGAATTTCTATTTCAAATTCATATAAATAACATATTATAAATAACATAAATAACATAATATAATAATTGGATAATGAATTAAATCTAAGAATTCAAAAAATAAAAATTAATAATAATAAATTAAAAAAATAAATTTCGAATATTTAAAAATTCGAAAATTCATATTTTTTTGAATTTGTTTTCTCGATTGTATTCTTTTTTCAACACTAATATTGACAACAGTGTATCAAACAAATATAATCCGATCGTGAATAAATGAATCGATTTATTCATCTTACATAGGTTTTTTTGACTTCATCAAATGGTGGATTCGTTGGATTTTCTTTGATATAGACAAACAAGAAGTTCTTTTTTGATTCAAAGGTAAATAGAAATATTAAATAAAATAATGTATAAAAGAATATATAACCTAGTAGCAGACAAGGAAGTAGTCTATCATTTTTGATTTTCTTTTTTTTTTATTTATTGCGATTGGATATACACATTTTTTAGGGTTGCTAACTCAATGGTAGAGTACTCGGCTTTTAAGTGCGACTCCATTTTTTACACATTTCTATGAACTAATTGGTTCATCCATACCATCGGTAGGGTTTGTAAGACCACGACTGATCCAGAAAGGAATGAATGGAAAAAGCAGCATGTCGTATCAATGGCGAATTCAAAAAAAATTTCATTCATATTGGACCCGGTCCAAATTTTTGTTTGAATTCTTGGCTCGGAACAAATGAATTCCGTTGGGTTGAATTAATAAAGGGATAGAACTTGGCTGTTCCAATTATAGGGAAACAAAAAGCAACGAGCTTTCATTTTTAATTTGAATGATTAATCCATCTAATTTTACGTTAAAAAGAGATTAGTGCTTGCTGTGGAAAAAGTTTTTCCCACGAATGGATTATGGATTTTTGTTATAAGTCCTAACTATTAGCTATTCTTCATTATGTTATGGGGTAGCGAGAAATGTGTAGAAGAAGGAGTATATTGATAAAGAGATTTTTTTCCAAAATCAAAAGAGCGATTGGGCAAAAAAATAAAGGATTTCTAACTAGCTTGTTGTCCTAGAACAATTAAGCGAGGAGAGATAGTCCATTGATGGGTTTGACTTGTTTTCTAGGTATCTATTCATATTCGTTTTTTATTTGAATTAGAATAGATAACCTGTTTTGACTGTATCGCACTATGTATCATTTGATAATCCAATGAATCTATGATCCTTTGACCAAATATAATTTCTAAAATGAAGGAATATCAAGTATATTTAGAACGAGATAGATCTCGCCAGCAGGACTTCCTATACCCACTTATTTTTCGGGAGTATATTTATGGAATTGCTTATAGTCATAATTTGAATAGATCCATTTTTGTGGAAAATGTAGGTTATGACAATAAATTTAGTTTACTAATTGTAAAACGTTTAATTACTCGAATGTATCAGCAGAATCATTTGATCATTTCTGCTAATGATTCTAACAAAAATCCATTTTCGGGGTATAATAAGAATATTTATTCTCAACTAATATCAGACGGTTTTGCCGTCGTAGTGGAAATTCCATTTTTCCTACAATTTAGCTCTTCCTTAGAGGAGGCAGAAATCGTAAAATCTTATAATAATTTGCGATCAATTCATTCCATTTTTCCCTTTTTGGAGGATAAATTTACATATTTAAATTATGTGTCAGATATACGAATACCCTATCCTATCCATTTGGAAATCTTAGTTCAAATCCTTCGATACTGGGTGAAAGATGCCCCTTTTTTTCATTTATTACGATTGTTTCTTTATAATTTTTGTAATTGGAATAGTCTTATTACTCCAAAAAAATCGATTTCTACTTTTTCAAAAAGTAATCCAAGATTATTCTTGTTCCTCTATAATTTTTATGTATGTGAATATGAATCTATCTTCCTTTTTCTGCGTAACAAATCCTCTCATTTACGATTAAAATCTTTTAGCGTTTTTTTTGAGCGAATTTTTTTTTATGCAAAAAGAGAACATCTTGTAGATGTTTTTGCTAAGGATTATTCACCTACCTTAACTTTATTCAAGGATCCTTTCATTCATTATGTTAGATATCAAGGAAAAGCCATTCTGGCTTCAAGGAATGCGCCTCTTTTGATGAATAAATGGAAACACTATTTTATCCATTTATGGCAATGTTTTTTTGATGTTTGGTCTCAACCAGGAACGATCCATATAAACCAATTATCCGAACATTCATTTCACTTTTTAGGCTATTTTTCGAATGTGCGGCTAAATCGTTCAGTGGTACGGAGTCAAATGCTGCAAAATACATTTCTAATCGAAATTGTTATCAAAAAGCTTGATATAATAGTTCCAATTATTCCTCTAATTAG